GCATATACTTCTTATACGGATAAGATTGGAATCTATGTACATATATTTATCTGCATAGAGACCCATTAAGTAAGAAAAAATGGGATTTCTATAGTAAATAGAGTATAGTTAAGAAAATGGTTTATTGATATTGGATTTGATTTGATAAATATCAATGGAAGGAATGAATTATTTCAAAACCGATTCGAATTCAAGATCTCATGATAACGAAATTCATTTCATTAATACACAATACATATACCCACCAATTCAAATATTTCACCGAATCGTTGATAAATGGATTCAATTTGTGCTGTCCCGCAACCAAATTCTTATTGAAAAAAAAAATTCAATAACTTGTTGCTCCTTATCCTTCTTACCCGATTTTCAGATCGATTATTGTTTTTTATTTCCTGCCTTAATGTGAAATAAACATATACCTGCCGAATCTTAACAATGAATCAAAAAATTCTATTGAATTATGAAAGATGGAAAGAGCCTTATGATCGAATCATTCCATTATATTGACAATTTCAAAAAACTGTTCATACTATCAATATAGTAGAATGGCGGTCGGGCAGGTCTGCCCCCATCGTCTAGTGGTTCAGGACATCTCTCTTTCAAGGAGGCAGCGGGGATTCGACTTCCCCTGGGGGTAGGGTATTACAAAAGGAAGTTGATCATGAATTATCAATAAAGATTCAAATTGATTTTTCCTGGGTCGATGCCCGAGTGGTTAATGGGGACGGACTGTAAATTCGTTGGCAATATGTCTACGCTGGTTCAAATCCAGCTCGGCCCAATAATTTGCCAATCCACCATGCAATGATATAACCGATTTGTTGTTCTCCGGAAATGTCCGATGTACTCGGATACGGAAGAATTTAAATATGATAAATACCTAGCGCTATTTTTTTCCGTATTACATATATGTATTCCACAAATACAAATTAGGATCTTGCTAATGATCTCGATTTGTATCAGGATGTGTAAGTATAAAGTCTAAGGAAAGGATTAAAGTAAACAAACAAAACAAAAAAGAGTCTTTTTTGTTTTTAATCGATTCATTTTTCTTCAGTCGATTCGGCAATAACGAACAGGATTACTTGTAATCCGTGTCAGTCTCGCTAAAGTGCATATTATATCCATATAGATCTCAATATATAAAAAAGTTCCGCCTCTGTCACTTACAACACAACGATTCGAATTTAAAATTAAAAAGAAAGGGTTTGAATGAAATCCTAAGAACATGCATGCTCTACGCTTTTCCCTGGGATTGTAGTTCAATTGGTCAGAGCACCGCCCTGTCAAGGCGGAAGCTGCGGGTTCGAGCCCCGTCAGTCCCGAATTCTCGTGTCTGAAAGGGAATAAAAATAACAAGCATAATCTCATTCCTTACGGGGATCCCATCTCTCTTTTTTTTAGAGGTAAAGGTTCCGACGAAGAAAGAACCCTAAAAAAAGAAAGGGAATTAGTGATTGCATCAGAAATAATATTTTATAATTTTGTATGGATAAAAGATCTTCCTATGCTATACTATTCAATTCTCGACGATGAATTGATTTGATAGCTCCGATATTGTTATTCATGATATGGTATTGATCCGATTTGATATCATCGAGATGTAAATTATACCATTGAATTTACCGACGAAAGATTTATCATCTTTATGGGATCAAATCCCGAGTTATTTATTGCAAATTAAAAAAGATAAATAAAACATAGAGATTATGGAAGTAAATATTCTCGCATTTATTGCTACTGCACTGTTCATTTTAGTTCCTACTGCCTTTTTACTTATAATTTATGTAAAAACGGTAAGTCAAAGCGACTAATTTTACTTAATCATGACTTCTTAATTCTTATCACAATGGTTGTTGAATAAAAAAATAAAAAAAGATTTCAATTTTGAGTCTTAGTCTTAAATAAGATGGTCGGACTCGAATCAACAGAATTCTATGAAAGAAATCCGGGATAGTATGGTAGAAAGAAATAGATTTGATTTCTTTCTACCATATTAGCTATCTATTATTGTAGTGTATAAAATTTTATTTTTTATTTTCTATATCTATAAAAGTAGAATTTTAATAGGAATCAATCTACAACATGTATCCTCATATTCCTATATATAGAGTATATATACGATATATGTAATGTATAGCAGAGTGTCCCAATTTTTTTTGTTTCATCTATTAGATTTGTATTGGTTCCACTGAAATAATAAAAAAGCAACTCTTATTCTTCTGCTTCGAATTGATAGATTTTTTTTTCAATACCAATTAATCCCGGTATCATAATGATAAAAAAAACAAAAGAAAAAAAGGAGGGGACAAAAAAATAGAGTAGGTAGGGGTCCGCGGTTCCCGCTTTTCCATATATAACTTTGGTACGAATCCATTCATCGAAATAGAAAATTTAGGAACAATTCGAAAGGAATAAAATTTAATTTCCTATTATTTGTATTCCCTGGACTTTCAAAATACAAACATGGGGCTAATTAAAATATTTGTTTGATTTAAAGAGTATTTTCTATTTCGATATTATCCATAGAATACATTAGACCACTAGAGAATACAATTGAATTACGAAATGTAGATATATTTAATGCAGATATATTTGAATTCAATTAAGTATTGAATTAGTATCAATTAAATACTTTAATTCAATAGTTATTAAATTAAGTTAAAAAAATTTCCGAACCTACCCAGTTATAAAACAATTAATACACTTTGATCCCTTAACTCAATTAGTAGTACCATTAGAGTCCACTTCTTCCCCATACTACGAGGGAAAGGGAAAATGTAAAAACAACCATTAAACCAGCCCAAGCAAGACTTATTATATCCATGTAAATTTTGTCTCCTATGAAGGAATTATTTCATTATTGTTCAGTTTCTTGTATTATCTTCTTTTTCTTATTATTCATTATTCACTAAGATATAATATTATAATATTAGTGGAATCACCGGTACAGAGTCAAAAAGGGATTGTGGGCTAACACCATTAATGAAAAACAACCCCAAAAATCCAATTAGAACATCTAACAAGGTCTTATCCAATTTCTAGTAAAATCGGAAAATATTAAACATAAACAAAATATCCCGAGACATCCTTGGCAGTATTAAAGGAATGAGTGTTACTAAGAGGTATCAATAATTAAGCGGACCTATGTTTTATTTCCCCTCTCCCATTTCATTAAGTAAAAATATAGAATCAAGACAGATTACTTTGCATACTCATACTCTTAGTTCGATTTGATCTTATCCTTACCGCACCGCCGCCTCCCAATTTGTTCTCTAAAACAATCAACCGCAACCTACTAAAATATAATTTTTTATTTTTTAAATAATAAAAAAAGAAGACAACCAATTAGCTATTCAATCTAACTAATCTAACTAATATTAAATAAGTGCGGGAGCGATCATATCCTTTCATGAGTTTGTTCTGTATACAAAATTCCTTCCACCTCCCCGACTAAAAATGGAATTTGATTAGGATTCTCTGTACGACCTATTCCTATCCAATCAAATTCAAAATTCAGTCAGTAAGTAGATGGACACTGCTGTAATAGTAGGGGGGTGAAGGAACTATCATTTTAAGATTTATCACTTTTTTTCACTCCTCGAATCTTTCGTTGACTCCGAGACGAAAAGATTTACAGCCTTGGATTTTAGAGAACACACCTCCTGATGTGATGCTAAATTCGAAATATCAAACAAGTCTCGAAAACCCCCTTCGCCCGCTTGTTTCTGTTGGAAAAAATTTTTAGTTTTCGATCAACAAGAGAATCGAAATAGTTTGTTCCGTTTTGGTGATCAGGCGACACCCGGATTTGAACTGGGGAAAAAGGATTTGCAGTCCCCCGCCTTACCGCTCGGCCATGCCGCCAAAACGATACAAAAAAATATATGAGAATACCCCACCCGCCCTTTTCAATTGAAAAAAAAAAAAAAAACATAAGGTGTACCTTTTAGTCACAAAAGGTAAATCTTCAGGACAAAACAGAACCATTAAGTTAATTATTAACTCACGAATTTTTCTTTTCTTTTGAAATCTAAAATGGATTTTTTCTTAATGAGATAAGAAAATATCAATTGATACATAACTAATTAATATTGCTTTTTATTGAAATAAAAAAAAATTATCCCCCATTTCAATTATAACAACAACTGTCAGTATATGTAAACCCTAGAATAGAAATTTAATTTTTTACACAGATATTATCTAATCGGGTATCTTATCCGTATAGAATACCTATTGGAATCAATTTTCAAGAAATTTTCGTGCTTCATTTTTTATGGTATCCAATCGAATTGGAATATGTAATATCATAATAATGGGAGAAATGGTATAAATTTTTTGCTTTGATATTTTTTTTTTAAACTCCCGAAGTCTGGGTGGAGTTTTTTAATTCCTTTACATTTAAAATTTAGATTCTATCTGTTTGTTTTGTTGTAAATTCCAATTTGAGTATAAAATTATATTTATTCCTCTTTTCATAATAGGTATTTCATACACGGAATTAGTTCAAATTTCATGTGATTCGGCAAAAAAAACAGAAATTCCATTATTGCTAAATCGATTCGTGCGGTTCGATGAATAATGAGACAGCAAATCGTGGGATATTTTCTATAAAAGAAATGGGGAAATTAAAAATGTTTGGGGGTGGAAATGAGGAAATCTCTACAATACCGGGGTTGAATCAGATACAATTTGAAGGATTTTGTAGGTTCATTGATCGGGGCTTAACAGAAGAACTTTATAAGTTTCCAAAAATTGCAGATACAGATCAAGAAATTGAATTTCAATTATTTGTGGAAACATATCAATTGGTAGAACCTTTGATAAAAGAAAAAGATGCCGTATATGAATCACTTACATATTCCTCGGAATTATATGTATCCGCGGGATTAATTTGGAAAAGCAGTAGGGATATCCAAGAGCAAACTGTTTTTATTGGAAACATTCCTCTAATGAATTCCCTGGGAACTTCTATAGTAAATGGAATATACAGAATTGTAATCAATCAAATATTGCAAAGCCCCGGTATCTATTACCGATCAGAATTGGACCATAACGGAATTTCGGTCTATACTGGCACCATAATATCCGATTGGGGCGGAAGATTAGAATTAGAGATTGATAGAAAAGCAAGGATATGGGCTCGTGTGAGTAGGAAACAGAAAATATCCATTCTAGTTCTATCATCCGCTATGGGGTCGAATTTAAGTGAAATTATAGAGAGTGTTTGCTACCCTGAAATTTTTTTGTCTTTCCTGAATGATAAGGAAAAAAAAAAAATAGGGTCAAAAGAAAATGCCATTTTGGAGTTTTATCGACAATTTGCTTGTGTTGGTGGAGATCCAGTATTTTCTGAATCTTTATGTAAGGAATTGCAAAAAAAATTTTTTCAACAAAGGTGTGAATTGGGAAAGATTGGTCGACGAAATATGAACCGAAGACTGAATCTTGATATACCCCAGAACAATACATTTTTGCTACCGCGAGATATATTGACAGCTGCGGATCGTTTGATTGGAATGAAATTTGGAATGGGTACACTTGACGATATCAATCATTTGAAAAATAAAAGGATTCGTTCCGTAGCAAATCTCTTACAAGATCAATTTGGATTAGCTCTGGTTCGTTTAGAAAATATGGTTAGAGGGACTCTATGTGGAGCAATTAGACATAAATTGATACCGGCCCCTCGGAATTTGGTGCCTTCAACTCCATTAACAACCACTTATGAATCTTTTTTTGGATTACATCCATTATGTCAAGTTTTGGATCGAACTAATCCATTGACCCAAATAGTTCATGGGAGAAAATTGAGTTATTTGGGCCCTGGAGGATTGACAGGGCGAACTGCTAGTTTTAGGATACGAGATATCCACCCTAGTCACTATGGACGCATTTGTCCAATTGACACGTCTGAAGGAATCAATGTTGGACTTATTGGATCCCTAGCAATTCATGCGAGAATTGGTCATTGGGGGTCTCTAGAAAGTCCATTTTTAGAAATCTCTGAGAAATCAAAAAGAAGAATAAGGATGTTTTTTTTATCACCAAGTAGAGATGAATACTATATGGTAGCGACGGGAAATTCGTTGGCACTAAATCGAGGAATTCGTGAGGAACAGATTGTTCCGGCTCGATACCGTCAAGAATTTCTAACTATTGCATGGGAAGAGGTCCATCTTCGAAGTATTTTCCCCTTCCAATATTTTTCTATTGGAGCTTCCCTCATTCCTTTTATCGAGCATAATGATGCGAATCGAGCTTTAATGAGTTCGAATATGCAACGTCAAGCAGTTCCGCTTTCTCGGTCCGAAAAGTGCATTGTTGGAACTGGATTGGAACGCCAAGTGGCTTTTGATTCAGGAGTTCCCGTTATAGCCGAACGCGAGGGAAAGATCATTTATACCGATACTGACAAGATTGTTTTATTGGGAAATGGAGACACTCTAAGCATTCCATTAGTTATGTATGAACGTTCCAACAAAAATACTTGCATGCATCAAAAACCCCGGGTTCAGCGAGGTAAATGCATTAAAAGGGGACAAATATTAGCGGACGGTGCTGCTATAGTTGGCGGCGAACTCGCTTTGGGAAAAAACGTATTAGTCGCTTATATGCCCTGGGAAGGTTACAATTCTGAAGATGCTGTACTCATTAGTGAGCGTCTGGTCTATGAGGATATTTATACTTCCTTTCACATACGGAAATATGAAATTCAGACTCATGTGACAAGCCACGGTCCGGAAAGAATCACCAATGAAATTCCACACCTAGAAGCCCATTTACTCCGAAATTTAGACAAAAATGGAATTGTGATTCCGGGATCTTGGGTAGAGACGGGCGAGATTTTAGTGGGTAAATTAACGCCTCAAATGACGAAAGAATCCTCGTATGCCCCGGAAGATAGATTATTACGAGCTATACTTGGCATTCAGGTATCCACCTCAAAGGAAACTTGTCTAAAACTACCTATAGGCGGTAGGGGTCGAGTTATTGATGTGAGATGGATCCAAAAAAAGGGGGGTTCTAGTTATAATCCAGAAACGATTCGTATATATATTTTACAGAAACGTGAAATCAAAATAGGTGATAAAGTGGCCGGGAGACATGGAAATAAGGGTATCGTTTCAAAAATTTTGTCTAGACAGGATATGCCTTATTTGCAAGATGGAAGACCCGTTGATATGGTCTTCAATCCATTAGGGGTACCTTCACGAATGAATGTAGGACAGATATTTGAATGCTCACTAGGGTTAGCGGGGGGTATGCTAGATAGACATTATCGAATAGCACCTTTTGATGAGAGATATGAACAGGAGGCTTCGAGAAAACTTGTATTTTCTGAATTATATGAAGCCAGTAAACAAACAGCAAATCCATGGATATTTGAACTCGAGTATCCGGGAAAAAGCAGAATATTTGATGGAAGAACCGGGAATCTTTTTGAACAGCCTGTTATAACGGGAAAGCCTTATATCTTGAAATTAATTCATCAAGTTG